GGGTATCTGCTTTTATAGAAGCTTTCATTTTCGTGCTTATCCTAATTCTTGGTTTAGTTTATGCATGGCGAAAAGGAGCATTGGAATGGTCTTAGTTCGTTTCCCGAATACTTGTACAATAATAAAAAAAAAAAGTAAAAAAAAACCATTGAAACAATTATGAATTCCATTAAGTTTCCCGTACTTGATCGAACAACAAAAAATTCAGTTATTTCAACTACGTTAAATGATCTTTCAAATTGGTCAAGACTTTCCAGCCTATGGCCGCTTCTTTATGGTACCAGTTGTTGTTTCATTGAATTTGCCTCATTAATAGGCTCCCGATTTGACTTTGATCGTTATGGGTTAGTACCAAGATCGAGTCCTAGACAGGCGGACCTTATTTTAACAGCAGGTACAGTAACAATGAAAATGGCTCCTTCTTTAGTGAGATTATATGAACAAATGCCTGAACCAAAGTATGTTATTGCTATGGGAGCGTGTACAATTACAGGGGGGATGTTCAGTACCGATTCTTATAGTACTGTTCGAGGAGTTGATAAGCTAATTCCTGTAGATGTCTATTTACCGGGTTGTCCACCTAAACCAGAGGCTGTTATAGACGCTATAACAAAGCTTCGTAAGAAAATCGCTAGAGAAATCTATAAGGATCGAATTAGACCTCAACAGGGTAATCGGTGTTTTACTACCAATCACAAGTTTTTTGTGGTACGCAGTCCGCATACTGGAAATTATGATCAAGAATTACTCTATCCACCATCATCTACTTCAGAGATCTCTACTGAAACATTTTTTAAATACAAAAGTCCAGTATCTTCCCCCGAATTAGTGAATTAGGGAGGCTTTTAGAGAATCAGAAAAAAATCTTCATAAATTAGAACTCATGGTAAATGTGAAATACTTCTTTTATATAAAAAAGGTGTGGGGGAAATAAAAAAGATGCAGGGCACTTTGTCCGTTTGGCTAGCCAAACGCGGGTTGGTTCATAGATCGTTGGGCTTCGATTACCAAGGAATAGAGACTTTACAAATAAAGCCCGAAGATTGGCATTCTATTGCTGTAATTTTATATGTATATGGTTACAATTATTTACGTTCGCAATGTGCCTATGATGTGGCACCAGGTGGCCTCTTAGCCAGTGTGTATCATCTTACGAGAATAGAATATGGTGTCAATCAAGCGGAAGAAGTCTGTATAAAAGTATTTACTCACAGGAGTAATCCTAGAATTCCATCTGTTTTCTGGGTTTGGAAAAGTACGGATTTTCAAGAACGGGAATCTTATGATATGTTAGGAATCACGTATGATAGCCATCCACGACTGAAACGGATCCTAATGCCCGAAAGTTGGATAGGGTGGCCTTTACGTAAGGATTATATTGCCCCCAATTTTTATGAAATACAAGATGCTTATTGAATGATAAAAAATGAGTCTTAGCTTCTACAACTACAGACCTTCACGGAATATTTTGAATTCTATTCGTTTTTAGATCAAACAAACAGAAGAGTTGAGGTCTCGTTCATATGATTATAGATAGCTTGATCTCCAATTTGAAAGATACTTTTTTTATTTCGTAAAAGCCGAGCCAATAGGATGAACTAAAAAAAACGAGTTCTGCATTATGAACTTTGTATCGCGCACATAACTTAGTCAACTTTAGTTACATAACTGGGAATGAATAAATAAGATCGGAAAGCAATAAATGAAGGGGGGGTACAATTCAATTTCTATTGTATCTAATGAATCTTGGGGTATTTCTGCCCTTCAACTATAGATACTATAGATATAGACCTTTTTTTTTACTTGTTTTGTTTGATTCTTTCGAACGGAACTCATTTAACCTTTCCTTTCAAATATGTATTATGTATCAAGTATTATACATTTTTTTTTGAACGGCTGGATCCACAACATGAACAAAAAAAGAGAGGGGATAAAGGATGATTGCCCTTTTTTTACTAAAGATACGTTTAATTTGAAGAATAGAAACTTATCAAAATTAATCAATCCTATGCCAAGAACCAGATTTGAACTGGTGACACGAGGATTTTCAGTCCTCTGCTCTACCAACTGAGCTATCCCGGCCATTACCGAAGTATCATCCTCATTTTACGAATGGTGACACAAGGATTTTCAGTCCTCTGCAAAAAAGCTATGTCCACCATTACTGAGGTATCATCTACTGAAGTATCAGTATCATTTTACTAATGGTGACACAAGGATTTTCAGTCCTCCGCAATTAAGCTATGCCGACCATTACGGAAGTATCAGTATCATTTTAATATATGACTTGGGTCTCTGTCAATGAACAGAAACTCAAAAGTAGTAAATTAAAAAAGTTTTGGACCGGGAATTTCTTGGATCTTATAAATAAAAGAAGACTTTCTAAGTTTGAAAATGAAAACTGATATAGATTCTAAATAATTCAAATGGATAATAACTAAAAAAAGGTAAGGTGTCAAACAGACCTTTTTGGGGAGTAGAGCTGGGGATAGAGGGACTTGAACCCTCACGATTTAAAAAGTCAACGGATTTTCATCTTACTATAAATTTCATTGTTGTCAGTATTGACATGTAAAATGGGACTCTATCTTTATTCTCGGCCGATTAATAAGTTCCACCACGGATCTATCAGACTATGAAGAGAATCATTTGATCAATGAATATTATTTCTTAAACTTCGAATTGATTCACATCATTTCGATTTTGTTTATAAAAAAATAGAAATCGAGATTCAGGTCGTCATTTTTGCGATCGTTTTGTGTTACCTATATTTAGACAATATAGGTTTTTCTCCTTCATCCTTTTTTATTTGAAGTTTTGATCGAAGGATTCCTTTATCAACACAAGGTAGTGAACTCCATTTGTTAGAACAGCTTCCATTGAGTCTCTGCACCTATCCCTTTTTTCTCGCTTTCTAAACTCCGGTTTGTTCACGTAAACCAGGATTTGGCTCAGGATTGCCCATTGTTAATTCCAGGGTTTCTCTGAATTTGAAAGTTATCACTTAGTAGGTTTCCATACCAAGGCTCAATCCAATTAAGTCCGTAGCGTCTACCAATTCCGCCATATCCCCTTTTTTATTAGGATCTCATTATGATGTCTTTCCATTTTTTCTTAGGCCGAAACCTTGGGATTCATTACATTATAGATACTTATTTTATGTCTTTGTTATCTTCTTTAATTTTTTTGAGCCCCATCCATATTGATTTAGTCTAATCAACAAAGATTCTATCATTTTTGTATTTGCAATTCAATACGGTTATATATTACATAACATATATATGTTCTTCCTTTTCTCATCTTTGTCTTCAATTTTAAGAAATAGTCGAACGGTCGATTCTTTTTTTTTTTTTTACTTTCATGACAAGAAATTTATGATTATTATTGAAACTTAGAATTCTACTTCGTAGATTTGAAATTCTAATAATTCTATACTATATAGAAAATAGAAAAAAATAAAAAGAATAGAAAATAGAAATAAAATAAAAAGAAAAAAAAAGTATAAAATAATAATAATAGTATGAGCTTAGAACAAAAAAACAAGAATTTCAAATCAGATATCATTTAACTTAAAAAAAAAGATTTCTGATCTAATTAAGATTTTCTTATTTAGAAACTAATGAAATCAAAATTAGAAAGTAAATATACCGCTATATTCTATTAATTAAGCTTATGTTTAATTAAGCTTATGTTTTATTTATTTAATGATAGTCACTATTTATTTGAGCTATATTCTGTTCTAGAATATATAGAATATGATTAATTCTAAATAGATAAGGAAAAATATTAATAGAATAGTTAATTGATATGATCTAGTAGTTTAGTGAATTTGTATGCATGCGCTATTTTATTTGAGCCCGCTTAGCTCAGAGGTTAGAGCATCGCATTTGTAATGCGATGGTCATCGGTTCGATTCCGATAGCCGGCTTTTCCATATTGTTTCGTTTTTTTACATGATTTTTAATGTACTTTCAAACTCAAAGAAGATTGAAAAGACTTCTTTCACCTTTTTCCAAGAGTTACCACTCCATTTATATTATGTCATATAAACTTCCATATAGGAATATTGGGTAAAAGAGTTCGATCTTTGCAAAATAAATCAAGAAACTAAAGGAAAATTTTTGTGATTTATTTGATTTATATATATTGTATATACAATAAAAAAAATCTGTATATTGAGAAAATATATCGTCTTACTCTTTGTATTCCAATAGTTTATTGGAGTGTATTTCACGTCATTTATCATTATCATTTAGTTCAGTTTTAATTTTATTTAATTTTGTACAATTTCAATAAAAAAAGGAGTCTTTATGTCACGTTACCGAGGGCCTCGTTTTAAAAAAATACGCCGTCTGGGGGCTTTACCGGGACTAACTAGTAAAAGGCCTAAGGCAGGAAGCGATCTTAGAAACCAATCACGCTCCGTAAAAAAATCTCAATATCGTATTCGTTTAGAAGAAAAACAAAAATTGCGTTTTCATTATGGTCTTACAGAACGCCAATTACTTAAATATGTGCGTATCGCCGGAAAAGCCAAGGGGTCAACAGGTCAAGTTTTACTACAATTACTTGAAATGCGTTTGGATAACATCCTTTTTCGATTGGGTATGGCTTTGACTATTCCTCAAGCGCGCCAATTAGTTAACCATGGACATATTTTAGTTAATGGTCGTATAGTTGATATACCAAGTTATCGCTGCAAACCCCGAGATATTATTACAGTGAAGGATGAACAAAACTCTAGAACTTTAGTTCAAAATCTTCTTGATTCATCTGCCCCTGAGGAATTGCCAAACCATCTGACTCTTCACACATTCCAATATGAAGGGTTAGTCAATCAAATAATAGATAGGAAATGCGTCGGTTTGAAAATAAATGAATTGCTTGTCGTAGAATATTACTCTCGACAGACTTAATAAACCTAACTTAAGTAAAAAAAATTACTAAAAACAAGAGTTCGGACAACTCCCCTTTGCCCTATTTTTTGATTAAAAATCAAAAGGCACAAGGTAAGGGATTTTGTCGAGGAATCTTTTTCCTATTCATTTATCATAGATTGGTAGGGAGAGTTGGATCCCTTGTTTGCTCTTCCCAGCATTTTCCATGAAAGAAATTAGGAATAGAGAATCTATTTCAAAATCAAAACAAGGTAGATTTTCTATCTATTCTTTTTTATTGGATTTGATACATTGTGGTCAATCACGTAAGATTGGTGAATTAGTTGAAAGTACGGAAAGAGAGGGATTCGAACCCTCGGTAAACAAAAGTCTACATAACAGTTCCAATGTTACGCCTTCAACCACTCGGCCATCTCTCCGACATCAGGATTATGACTAAGTATCTGGGTGAATAGCGAGTTATTTATCGTTTTTTAGATTATGGTTAATAGATACCTTTTTTGAGCGGAAAAATTGGAAGTAGATAGAAGGTTTTTTTTATGAGTCCACTTTTATGTTAGTTCGTACTATACAATTCCTTTGTTTGTGAGAAAATTTTCTCACAAAAGAAAAGGAAATAAAAAGAGTTATAGAATGGATTACTACCTATGCCAAGATCGCGTATAAATGGAAATTTTATTGATAAAACCTTTACAATTGTAGCCGATATCTTATTACGAGTCATTCCGACAACTTCCGGAGAAAAAGAGGCATTTACTTATTACAGAGATGGTGCGATTTGATTATCATTATTTTTTTTTGATTTCTCGCCGATTTGGAATAGAAAGAAAAACGAGTATTGAAAAAAAAAAAAAATCTACGCTTTTGAAGGTGAAGTTTATAATATAAAAAAAACAATCCCTTCTGTCATGTATCCACGATTAATGCAGCCTTAGATGCTTCAATTGTAAATTAGAGTATTGAGCAAAAGGTTTTTACCTACGGTTCCCGTATTACAGATCAATCCTACTACACTAATACAATATACGAATAGGAGGCATAGGGGAAGAAGCACTACGCCGAGAAATCAACAACACGAAAACTTTCTTTAAAATGATTCCCTTTCTTTCTTCTTCTTCTTTGGGATTGGGACTAATTAAAATGGTTGGAACAATAAACATCCATCTCGTTCGTACTTTGGATACCCGTATAACCATTGAAGACTGTTGAAGTGACTAATTCCTGGAAATTTAGAGGCGTTGAGAACAAAGAAATTTTGAGAGTTTCCTTTTTTATTTTTATCTAGCATGAACCCACTTGGTAGTAAGAAAAGATCTTTTGCAAGAAGGTTGGCTAGGGATTTTTTGTAAAAACATTAGCCCCGCTTAGTTCATAATGACATCATATTTTTCCATATATTATTTTCATTATGCACCTAAAGGAGGAGCCGTATGAGATGAAAATCTCACATACGGTTCTGAAACGGAGAATTCGTTAAAGCGAATGACGACCGTAACGGATGTCAGCTCAATCTGAAGGAAATTATGCGGAAGCATTACAGAATTATTATGAAGCTATGCGACTAGAAATTGACCCCTATGATCGAAGTTACATACTCTATAATATAGGCCTTATCCACACAAGTAATGGGGAACATACCAAAGCTTTAGAATATTATTTTCGGGCATTAGAACGAAACCCCTTTTTACCACAAGCTTTTAATAATATGGCTGTGATCTGTCATTACGTGCGACTATCTCCACTATAGAAAAAAAGAACGAACAGCTAGTCAATGAAATACTAGAAACACAAAAAAAGGGCTTTCTACATAAGCATCGTCCAAAACGATTTTTTATCAGCTGTAGCAAATAAATAAACTTCATCAATCGAAATATGAAGTGAAGACTAGATATGCCTAAATACTTTCTTTTCTATGGATAAAAAAAGATTTAATTGATAGAGGAAGCACCGTAAAGATCAATTGGAAAGGTTTTGGACCGATACAACAAGAACTGTTTATTTATATCATAATATGAGATAAATCTTAGGAATCTACTTATGTAATAGAGTGGATCCCCTAAGGTATTGAGCAGCGGTGTAGCATCAGATCCTAAAGACAGTAAGTCTTTTTCTTTTTTATTTTTTATGAAGTATGAAAAAGTCTTTTTCAAAGATTCTATATAAATTTTCATATGAAAGCGGGATAGTTACCTTTCAGAAAATTCTAATATCTAATAACAGTGGACATGCTTTTTTTTTTTCTGAAGGTAGGAGAAAAGATAAAACTTATTATATTAATTAATATATTAATTAAATCAAAATGAAAGTTTGAAACTCATGTAATTACTCTCTTTTGTTTAATCCAAGAAAAACAAAATATCTATAAGAAATCTCATTCAATTAGACATTCAATTAGATATAAAGTTCAAGTAGGTTAAAGTTAAAAAACTGGTACACCAAAACAAAAGAGTTTATTGTCGAGCCGTATGAGGTAGGAAACTCTCAAGTACGGTTCTCAGGGAGGGAATTGACCCGCCTATTCCGACCGTGGAGAACAGGCCATTCAACAAGGAGATTCTGAAATGGCGGAGGCTTGGTTCGCTCAAGCCGCTGAGTATTGGAA